CGTAAGGATTATATTGCCCCTAATTTTTATGAAATACAAGATGCTCATTGAATAATCAGAAACTAATCTTCACTTTTACAACTCCAGATATTCAAAGAATTTTTGTACATTCTCTTCGAGATCAAACATAGTAATTGAAGTTTCATTCACATATTATTTTTTTTTTAGTTATTGGGTGGGCTAAATACTAAATAAAATAAATACTAAAAAAAAAATTAGAGGATTCATTGAGATTCTCAAATTTTGAAGATACTTTTTGGAATGAGCCGAGCCACTAGGATGAAACTAAAAGAGTTCCGCATTATGAACTATGTACCGCGCACATCACTTAGATGGGCTATAGAAAGTAACATAGGAGGAAATGAAGAAATAGAATATGAAAAAAAATATAGAAGGAAATGAAAGAGGATCATATTCTATTTGTACTGTATCTGAATTCTATTTGTACTGTATCTGAAATGAACTTTGGCTATTCCCATCCCTCAACTCCTCTAGACTATACTTTTTCTCTTTCAACTAACTAATTTAGCCTTTCGAATATGTATAAAGTATTAACGTTTTTTTTGAACAAAAGACAGTATGGACAAATAAAAAAACAAGAGGAAACAAAATGGAATTCTTTTGTATACTTTATATACATATGATATATATAATTTGTATACTTTATATACATATGATATATATAAGGGGTATATCTCCGACATTTAGATGGATAAATATGTATCATGATTTATACTATTAATGAATATGTATGTCGACCCATATCAATTAATTTTTAGAATATATACTCATACAAATTACTCATGTGCCAGGAACCAGATTTGAACTGGTGACACGAGGATTTTCAGTCCTCTGCTCTACCAGCTGAGCTATCCCGACCATTCACGACGCATCATCCTCATTTTATTTTAATATAGGACTTGGGTCTATGTCAATTAGTCAATTAGAAAAACGAAAAAGTATTCCAAAGTATTATACAGGATCTAATAGAATTTCTTGGATCTTCAAAAATAAATTTTCAAAGTTTCAGTACAGTACAAGTAATGATATGTATTGTTAATTATTCAAATTTAATGGATTCCTTGCTCAAATCATTTGTACTGTACGCGTATCATATATATCACACACAAGTCTTGTGATAAGAAAAAAATTTTCGCTCAGATCCATTTGTGAAAGAAAAGAGTAGAATGAGAATGAATGATAAATATAACGAATTTTGATTTGAATCGCTAACAAAATGATAAAATGAAAATAAATAATTAGGGAGTCAACCGGGTCGTTTTGGGGATAGAGGGACTTGAACCCTCACGATTTCTAAAGTCGACGGATTTTCCTCTTACTATAAATTTCATTGTTGTCGATATTAACATGTATAACGGGACTCTATCTTTATTCTCGTCCGATTAATCAATTAGTAAAAAGATCTATCAGACTACGGTGGAGTGAATGGTTTGATCAATGAATATTCGATTCTTTTTTCAATTTTTAATCGATTCACAACAAGTCTTTCATTTTTCATATAAATATAAAAAAATACAGATTTGGGTCGTCATTAATCATTTTGAGATAGTATTTCAGTACTATACGTATGTATATAGGTTTATCCTTCATCCTTTCTGAAGTTTCGATGGAAGGATTCCTTTACTAACACAATGCAGCCAACTCCATTTGTTAGAACAGCTTCCATTGAGTCTCTGCACCTATCCTTTTTTATTTTCGGTTTATGAAACCCTTGTTTATTTTCATAAAACAGGATTTGGCTCAGGATTGCCCATTTTTAATTCCAGGGTTTCTCTGAATTTGAAAGTTCTCACTTGGTAGGTTTCCATACCAAGGCTCAATCCAATTAAGTCCGTAGCGTCTACCAATTTCGCCATATCCCCTCTTTTTTTTGATGTGATTAAGATCACATCATGATGCCGCCCCCCCTTTTTTCTTTCATTTCTATTATGCTGGACCGGTTGAATTCATTAGATACCGGTTCCTATATTGAAAAGTGTTTTCTACTATTTGATTTCTTGTATATTTTTTTTCATCTCTATCGGAGACCCGTATTTGGTCCAATCAGAAATGATTCTATCATTTCTATATCATCAATTCAATATAGATCGCATAACATATATATTATAGTATAATATATATTTATTATACTTACCCCTATTTCTACCGTTTTTAGCGTGCAATTTTAAATACTTGAACGGTCGATTCTTTTTTTTTTTTTTTTTTTTTTTCGTCTTAGCTTTCACCTTTCCGAATGAAACCAGAGGAGTGTTTCATTATGATCTGGATTGCGCTTTTATCTTTCATGTTATTCTTAGGGCAGGTCTTCTATAACATAACAAAAAAAAACATTATAACATAACAAAAAAACGAAAAGGAAGATTTGAGTATTATTAATTTAAAATTAATAGCCATAACTAAAACTAATAAAATGGCTATAACTAATCATTCCGTTAATTTCGAATTAGAAGAGAATTCAAAAAAAGAATTATTTATTAAT